CAACACCAACTCCATTTGTAATTCCATCAATTACACGTCTATCAAAAAACTGAGTTAGTTCAGCCAATCCTCTTATACTCATGGTTAAGACCCTAGCATAAAAAATATCTATGTAACCACGATTATATGACCAACTGTATATCACATTTTTTATTTTATCCAAAAGAATTCGATTAGGACCTCTTTTTAAAAATGAATTGATTAAGCTCAAATTTTGGAAAGATGAATAAACAGACCCATATAAAATATATGCTATAAATAGTCCGAAAAGGGCTATACTTACTGAAAAAATTGCATTTGTCAAAAAATCATACCAATCCGCGGAATAATTCGAATTTAGATGGAAAAGGGTTTCCGATGGAGTTAACCATTTCGATAATATATCAAAATCCATTTTTCCTTGATCAAAAGGGATTCCTATTAATCCAACGAACAAAGTAAATAGTACCAATACAAACAGAGGAAATAGCATAGTATTGTCCGATTCATGAGGATACATGTAAGTGTATTTATTTCCAAAGTAAGTACTAAAATATCGCATTTTCTTTCTTATATTATGATCAATTTGATATGTATCCTTTGAAAAAAAGGAGACCTTTTTACTCATTGTTGATAAAAATAAATTTCTATTGACCGCTTCGGGTGCTTCTTTTCCCCATAGAGATATTGAATAGAACGAGCTATTTTTAGTGCTACTGTAATTTTGAAAATTAACATGCAAATACCCATCAAAAGTAAGTAAATACACCCGAAACATGTAAAATGCAGTTAATCCTACTGTGAAACAAGCTATTATGGCGAAAATTGGTGAATATAACCAACAATCATTAAGAATTTCATCTTTGGACCAAAAACAAGCAAGAGGTGGAATACCACAAAGAGAAAGTGTACCTAATAAAAAAGCAGTTCTTGTAATTGGAACATATCTTGTTAAACCGCCCATAAGAACCATATTCTGACTTTTATCTGGTGAATATCCAACAATGGGTTCCATTGAATGAATAATGGATCCGGATCCCAAAAACAATAAAGCTTTAGAATAGGCATGAGTAATCAAATGAAATAAAGCAGCTCGATAAGAGCCTATACCTAGAGCTAACATAATATAACCCAATTGAGACATTGTAGAATAAGCTAAACTTCTCTTAATGTCTCTTTGGGCAAGAGCCAAGGTAGCTCCTAATAGTACTGTTATTACGCCTATTAAAGAAATAAGATTCATTATGTAAGGTATGACTATAAAAAGAGGAAAAAGCCGAGCTACAAGAAAAATTCCGGCTGCTACCATGGTAGCAGCATGTATAAGAGCCGAAATAGGAGTAGGTCCTTCCATGGCATCAGGTAACCATACGTGAAGGGGGAATTGTGCAGATTTAGCAACTGCGCCGGCGAATAATAAAGAGGCACACAGAGTAGCAAATAAAAAATGAACCCCATTATTATTATTTTGGATCAAGTTATTAACTATTTCGAACAAATCCCGAAATTCGAAACTACCAGTTATCCAATAAAGACCTAAGATTCCTAATAATAAACCAAAATCTCCTACACGATTAGTTACAAAAGCTTTTTGACAAGCACTTGCTGCAATCGGTCGTGTGAACCAAAAACCTATTAATAAATACGAACACATTCCGACTAGTTCCCAGAAAATATAAATTTGTATTAAATTTGAACTAGTAACTAATCCCAACATGGAAGTATTGAAAAAACTCATATAAGCAAAAAATCTCAAATATCCCTGATCGTGAAACATATAATTGTCACTATAAATAAGAACCATGATTCCAACAGTAGTAATTAGTATTGACATAATAGAAGTAAGTGGATCGATCAAGTATCCGAACTCTAAGGAAAAATCATTATTGATGGTCCAAGACCATAGATATTGATAGGTAAAACTTCCATTTATTTGCTGAATAGACAGATTGGCCGAAACCCCCATAGCTATAATTAACAGTAAAACACTAGGAAAAGCCCATATACGACGAATATTTTTTGTTGCTGTTGGAACAAGCAGAAGTCCAAATCCTATTAACATAGTAACTGGAAGTGGAAGAAAAGGTATTATCCATGCATATTGATATATATGTTCCATAAGAAAACAAATTGAAATTTAATATTCTTATTAATTTAATTGTTAATTGTTTCTGATTCACCAATTCTTATCTCTTTAGAAAAGGACAATAATAAAAGAAATAAAAAAAAAACATTTTTCTTATCTCTTTAGAAAAGGACAATAATAAAAGAAATAAAAAAAAAACATTTTTCTTTTTCATTATTCTGACTCTTTTCAGATATTTGGAAATATTCAAAAAGTTACAATCTGTTGGTCAAATGATATGACCAAATAACTGGGCAAAGAGGTTATTACCCAATTATTAACTAAACTTAATAAAAATATTTATTAAGATCCAGAATATGAGATTTTTAATCATATGACTACTACTATCATATTCTGGTGGTTTCTAATTAATCATATCATATAGTATAGTAAGGAAAAACAGTTATACCAAAAACAGTACTGGATTCGAACGTGGATCATAGTATCCATCAATAACTCGAATCAAAATAAAATAGAAAAAGACCTACTTATTCTAGTTTTCTAGTTAATTTATTTGGACTAACTCATTGGGGAACTAATTGGGTTCCAATCTAATAAGGAAAACTTATGTTTATCGGAAATCCTATAATACTCCTTACTTTGTATAGAACTGAACTAAAAAAAAATGACTAAGGTTACCTTTATTAAATAATGGAATTTCTTGTTTAAGAGATTAACTACTAGTTTTTTTTATTTGAATTTAAATTATAGGTATAAGCATGGCACTCTGAACTTAATCAACTACAATTACTAGAAAAAAATGCCCTTTCAATTTCTATTTTTTTTTCTACCAGCCCTAATATTATACGTGATATGCGATGCGCACATATAACATATATATATATTTATTATTTTTGTATATTATGAAATAATATGTTATGAAAAAACTATTATCCGCGGAATAAGTATAGATAATGACTAAAAAGAACGATCTTTTTTGAATAATACATGTCTTTCACATACAACGATAAAGATGAGTAACCTTTTTTTGAATGGCGGTTCCAAAAAAACGTACTTCTATGTCAAAAAAACGTATTCGTAGAAATATTTGGAAGAAAAAGGGATATTTAGCTGCAGTAAAAGCTTTTTCTTTAGCTAAATCGATTTCCACGGGGCATTCAAAAAGTTTTTTTGTGCAACAAACAAACAAGTAATAAAGCCTTAGGATAATCTGAATCGACATGAATCAAAGAATTTCAAGATAAACGATTCACATTAACTAAGATAAACGATTCACATTAACTAATATTAAACTCCTCAATATTAGTTTTTGCTAGTATGTAGAATAAGAATTCTTCTGTCTACCGGGTTTTAAGTTTTCTTTTTGTATTGTTTTTTTTTTTTTTCTTATCAATTGTACTTTTTTTCGCAATAGAAAAATAGAATAATATTTTTCTATTGCGAAAAGTACAGTTGCGATAGAAATTGAAATTTATACCCAGACACAACACAAAAAAACTCATTGGTTTGTTAAATGTTATCATAAATTAGAAATTATGTACACAACAAAAAGTATTAATACTTAATGATACTAAGCTAAGGTATTAAAATCATAAAAAAAAAAAAAGATAGAAAAAGACAATGAAATTGTAATACATATGTAATCCTAGGTAGTTGATTATGTACACAACAAAAAGTATTAATACTTAATGATACTAAGCTAAGGTATTAAAATCATAAAAAAAAAAAAAGATAGAAAAAGACAATTCTTAGTTTTATACCTCGACTTAGAACAAAACTATTGAGTTCCAACCGTTTCGGAAGAACTTTCTTTATAGTACATGAAAGTTGATTGTTAAAACTGAACCACGGATAATACTAACTAAGGATTATTCTAAGGGTCATTGAACATTTAAATATAAATAAAAATGAGTTTTTATCCATCGATTCTAATGTTTCCTAAACTATATTGAATCCTTGAATCTCGACGATTCAACACGAATTGACTATTATTATTTAAAGTAAGCCGCCATGGTGAAATCGGTAGACACGCTGCTCTTAGGAAGCAGTGCTAGAGCATCTCGGTTCGAGTCCGAGTGGCGGCATCTTCTAAAAAAAAAAAAAAGGAACACAATGGATCCTATAATGTATTCAATTCCCGATTTTAATTGTGTAATGGGACCCTTTTTATGATATTTTTGACTTTAGAACATATATTAACTCATATCTCTTTTTCGATCATTTCAATTGTGATTACGATTCATTTGATGACTTTTTTAGTCCACGAAATCGTGGGATTACGTGATTCGTCGGAAAAAGGGATAATAGCCACTTTTTTCTCTATAACGGGATTATTAATTACTCGTTGGATTTATTCGGGGCATTTTCCGTTAAGTAATTTATACGAGTCATTAATTTTCCTTTCATGGAGTTTCTCCATTATTCATATGATTCCTAAGATAAGGAACCATAAAAATGATTTAAGCGCAATAACTGCACCGAGTGCAATTTTTACCCAAGGCTTCGCCACGTCGGGTCTTTCAACTGAAATGCATCAATCTGCAATATTAGTACCTGCTCTACAATCTCAGTGGTTAATGATGCATGTAAGTATGATGTTATTGAGCTATGCAGCTCTTTTATGCGGATCGTTATTATCAGTCGCTCTTCTAGTTATTACATTTCGAAAAAACACCGATATTTTTTGTAAAAGCAATAATTTCTTAATTAAGTCATTTTTCTTTGGTGAGATCGAATATTTGAATGAAAAAAGAAGTGTTTTAAAAAACACTTCTTTTCTTTCATTTCGAAATTATTACAAATATCAATTGACTCAGCGTTTGGATTATTGGAGTTATCGTGTCATTAGTTTAGGGTTTACTTTTTTAACCATAGGCATTCTTTCCGGAGCAGTATGGGCTAATGAGGCATGGGGATCTTATTGGAATTGGGACCCCAAAGAAACTTGGGCATTTATTACTTGGACCGTATTCGCGATTTATTCACATACTAGAACAAATCAAAGTTCGCAAGGTACGAATTCGGCACTTGTAGCTTCTATAGGATTTCTTATAATTTGGATATGCTATTTTGGGATCAATCTATTAGGAATAGGTCTACATAGTTATGGTTCGTTCACATTAACATCTAATTGAATCAACTACATTCAGAATACATAAGAACATTGTACCATATATAACGAGGGTTTGTGCGAGTTTTTGAGAACCGAATGAATCCTCGATTCATTCGGTTCTCAAAAACTCGAGATGCATCTCATTACAATTCTAATTCACTTTCTTTTTTTTTGTATTGTACAGCGAACGATTTTTAAAATCTTAAAATCTCAAAATTATAAGACTTTCTGTCTCATTAATGAAAACTATCTATGAAAGTAATTAGATAGGATAGTTTGTACCTTGTCAACTGATAGCGAGAAAACGAAATCCGGATAAATACCAATCCCTATTACGGGTAGAAAGATACAGATCGAAACAAATAGTTCTCGTGGTCCAGAATCTACAAAATTCGATTTTGGAACATTAAATAGCTTGTATCCATAGAACATCTGACGTAACATAGATAATAAATAAATAGGAGTTAATATTATTCCAATTGCCATTACAAAAGTAATTAGCATTTTTGACATTAAAAGATATTTTTGGCTGGTAATTATTCCAAAGAATACAACTGATTCTGCAACAAAACCACTCATTCCTGGCAATGCCAGAGAAGCCATTGAGAAACTACTGAACATGGTAAATATTTTTGGCATTGGAATGGATATCCCCCCCATTTCGTCGAGATAAACAAGACGTATTCTATCACAACTCGTTCCCGACAAGAAAAAAAGTGCAGCACCAATAAATCCATGAGAGAGTATTTGTAAAATGGCCCCATTCAGTCCCATGTCAGTTATAGAACCAATTCCTATAATTATAAAACCCATGTGAGATACAGAGGAATAAGCTATTCTCTTTTTTAAATTACGTTGACCAAGAGAGGTTGAAGCTGCATAGATTATTTGCATCGTTCCCACTATCACCAACCAGGGAGAAAATATAGAATGAGCATGCGGTAATAATTCCATATTGATTCGAATCAAACCATATGCTCCCATTTTTAATAAGATTCCAGCTAGAAGCATACATGTACTGTAATGTGCTTCCCCATGGGTATCGGGTAACCATGTATGTAGGGGTATAATCGGCAATTTGACAGCATAAGCAATAAGGAAGCCAAAATATAATATTAGTTCCAATGCCACAGGATACGATTGATTAGCTAATCTTTCAAAATCTAATGTCGGCTCATTGGAACCATATAAACCCATACCTAGAACCCCTATTAAGAGAAAAATGGAACCCCCCGCAGTGTACAAAATAAACTTTGTAGCCGAGTACAAACGTTTTTTTCCTCCCCACATGCATAAAAGTAAGTAAACAGGAATTAATTCTAACTCCCACATGATGAAAAAAAGTAAAAGGTCTCGAGAAGAAAATAATCCTATTTGACCGCTGTACATTGCTAACATCAGGAAATAGAACAATCGCGAATTTCGAGTAATCGGCCAAGCGGCTAAAGTAGCTAAAGTAGTGATAAATCCTGTTAGTAAAATAGGTCCTATGGAAAGCCCATCAATTCCCAGTCTCCAGTGAAAATCAAAAATATTTATCCATTGAGAATCCTCCCCTAATTGTATTAATGGATCGTCCAATTGGAAATGATAACAGAACACATAGGTCGTTAGAAGGAGTTCAATGATGCATATACCTATAGTATACCACCGATATACCTTATTCCCTCTATGAGGGAGAAAGAAAATCGAAGAACCCGCGAATATCGGCAAAACAACAATTATTGTTAACCAAGGAAAATAACTCGTGATAAAGACAAGATACGCTTTGACCAGAAAAACCCGTGCTCGCAATAATTAATATATTTTGTCGAGTACGGGTTTTCTCGGTAAAGAGGAATCAAATGATTCAAGTGGAGTTTTTTGTAACGTATCAATAAGATAGACCCATGCTACGAGTTGTTTCATGCCATAAATAAACACGGACACTCAAGAAATCCGTTGGGCAAGCGGATTCACATCTCTTACAGCCTACACAGTCCTCAGTTCTTGGCGCGGAAGCAATTTGCTTAGCTTTACACCCGTCCCAAGGTATCATTTCCAATACATCTGTGGGGCAGGCTCGTACACATTGAGTACACCCTATACATGTATCATAAATTTTTACTGAATGTGACATTGGATCTATAAATTCCAGTTTTGAACATAAAAAATTTTCGATCTGGTAAAATCAGCAATAAATAAATTATATATTTATATTGTAAACACCAGACGAATCGATGGTTTATCAAATTTTTTAAGAATCAATCTATTTCTAAATCTGTTCATGAGAAAGGGTCAAGAGACTTTGATTTCTCTTTCAAGAACCAGGGCCGTTCGAGCCGCACATCACATGTGAATTCAAAATATTAATATTTTATATAATAATATAATATAAAAATAATATAATTATAAATATAATAAATTATATAATAATATAATATAAAAATAATATAATTATAAATATAATAAATTATATATATATATAATACGTTTATTTATATGAAAATTACGACTAATTATTCAACAAATTCGATTGATTGATACGAGTTGATTTTCTGTTACAATGCATCGACGAAACAATAGCTAGTCCAATAGCTGCTTCAGCAGCCGCAATAGCTATAACAAAGAGTGAGAAAATGTCTCCTTTTAATTGGCGATTATCAAATAAATCAGAAAATGTTACGAGATTGAGATTAACCGAATTTAGTATAAGCTCAAGACACATAAGTGCTCTAACCATGTTTCGACTTGTGATCAATCCATAAATACCGATCGAAAATAAATAGACACTCAAAAAAAGTACATGCTCAAACATCATTGACTAACCCCACATTAGTTCTGATTCATTTCAATATGAACAAGAATTCAAAGGATTCGATTGACTAGAATAGAACAATTGCAGAACAAAAGAAGGTATTGAAAATAGATTTAATTAAAAACCTTTCCATTTTTTTTTATCTAGAATTTAATTAAAAACCTTTCCATTTTTTTTTATCTAGAATTTCTAAGAATTTATTATTGACGAGCCATAGTAATTGCACCTATCAAAGAAACTAAAAGAATTATAGAAATGAGTTCAAACGGAAGATAAAAATCTGTTGATAAATGAATCCCAATTTGTTGAACGTTACTTATTAGGTCCTGCTCTATAATTTGGTTTGATCTTGTACTCCAAATAATTCCGTACCATGACGTATCCGGGATAGTAGTAATTAGTGAAAAAAGAATACTTGTACAAACCAATGAAGTGACCCCATCTCCAACGGTCCAAAGATGGGAATCATTGGAATATTCTGAACCATTCATGAACATCACGGCAAATATGATTAAGACATTTATGGCTCCTACATAAATAAGGAGCTGCGCCGCAGCTACAAAATAGGAGTTCGCTGGAATATAGAATAAAGATATACAAACAAGAACCAATCCTAAAGAAAAGGCAGAATAAATTGGATTAGTAAATAATACTACTCCTAGACCTCCTAATATAAGAACTGATCCCAGAAATACTACAAGAATATCATGTATTGGTCCAGGTAAATCCATTATGTATAAGTATAAAATAAGAGATAAATATAAATAAGTCGAAATATTTCATGACCTTACTGAATGGCTCAGGAAAAAAAAAGTTACTCTATTTTTTTTTGGATATGATACGTTACCTATTGATTTTTTTGGATATGATACGTTACCAATTGAACTAAATCTTAATGTAGTTTGGATTAATCTAGATATAGATAAAGTTTTTGTACCAATCCTACTTTGTTTTTATCCGAAAGAAAATAGTAGTTGGAATTGTATATTTCGAAATCATCAAGAAAAATCTATTCTATTCTCAGTTTAAATCAGTTTAAGTCAAACAGTGATTCTCAACAATCACAATAATCAATAGTTATTAGTTATAATTTGTAGTTATTGACTAATCAAAATGAAAGAAGCTTTGATCTTTTATTTTCTATCAAAAAAAATCTTAGTAATTGGTAATTGTTCTTGAATCAAGGGGTTTATCCTTGTCTATTTTGATTTGAGTTGAATTCATAACTGTTTGAATTGTGTAATCTCCAATTACTGACATGGGTAACCGACCCAAAGCAATTTGATTATAATTCAACTCATGACGATCATAAGTAGAAAGCTCATATTCTTCAGTCATTGATAAACAGTTTGTTGGACAATACTCAACACAGTTACCACAAAATATACAGACCCCGAAATCAATACTATAATTAAGCAATTGTTTCTTTTTAATATCTCTTTCAAATCTCCAATCAACAACGGGTAGATCTATGGGACATACACGAACACATACTTCACAAGCAATACATTTATCAAATTCAAAGTGAATTCGACCGCGGAAACGTTCAGATGTAATCGATTTTTCATAAGGATATTGAATAGTTACAGGTAAACGATTTGTGTGGGATAAGGTAATTATGAAACTTTGACCAATGTACCTTGCTGCTCGTATTGTTTGTTGACCATAATTCATGAACCCAGTCACCATAGGGAGCATATTGTAGATATCCGTGAAAAAAAAAATTGATGTTTCTTTCTCTTGTTTGAAAGGGGTTATGAATCTAGAATATCGTTCTCATATTTATTTATAGTGAAACAAGTTGGAAAGAGGTTGTCAATAATAGATTACCCAGAGAAATAGGTAAAAGAAATTTCCATCCAAGATTTAATAGCTGGTCCATTCTCATTCTAGGTAAAGTCCATCTTGCTGTGATAGAAATGAACAGAAACAAATAAGCTTTAGCTAATGTAATAAATATACCAATTGTCATTCCAAAGACTCTATTCATTTGATTTTTTCCGAAAAGCTCGGGGATGAATATATACGGAATAGATAAATTCCACCCACCTAAGTAAAGAACTGTTACAAATAATGAAGAAACTAATAGATTTAGGTAAGAAGCAATGTAAAATAAACCATATTTGATACCTGAATATTCGGTTTGATAACCTGCTACTAATTCTTCTTCTGCTTCTGGTAAATCAAAGGGTAATCTCTCACATTCCGCTAGAGAAGAAATTAGAAAAACTAGAAACCCTATAGGTTGACGCCACAGATTCCACCCCCAAAACCCATATTTTGATTGTGCTTCAACTATATCAACTGTACTTGAACTGTTAGATAATCATAGTCGATAATAACATCACTGTTCCCATCGCTATTCCAAAACCGTACATGAAACCTCAGCTTCATACGGCTCCTCTATGGCCACAAATAAATGTAAGGACTATTTTGATATTATCGGCAATAAAGATACATCGGAGAGTCCCAAATTAGACCAATGGAATTCCGTCTGCTAGAAAAAAAGCACTTCCGAATTGATCTCATCCCTTATAATTATAATTTTTATTTATTCAGTAATAACTTAATTCTTCAATAAAATACTCGTTATATCAATAGAACTTAATATAATAACTTAATTCTTCAATAAAATACTCGTTATATCAATAGAACTTAATATATATGGATGGAGGAAAGAAAGAATAAATAAAGATTTTTTTTCGTTTTTTCCATTCTATCTATTATTTATTGCATTCCATTTCTTTTGTTCCTCTTCTTCTTTCTCCTAAAGAGGGTACTCAAAAAAAAAAAAAAAATAAAGGATTAATTCGTTCTTGATAGTCATTTCTTTAATCAGGGAATAGAAGCGTACTCTAGATCGGAATCGTGGGAGAGTACGGCTTGATCATTTCTACAAAAGTAAAGCCCCTATTTTGATTCGTTTTATGCGGAAATAACTTTTTTGATTTGATATCCTACATTATCTCCATTACTAACCTTTTGTGTACCTTGGTGTTCCTAACCGTCCACTGATTTTTGATTGATCCCGGTATGGTAATACATACAAAACATCTAGTAGAAACTCCATACAGCTGATCTTTTACACCCGCTTCAAGATATGATGACTAATCAAAGAATCTCAATCTTGGGGTAAACAGTTTACACTGCTTATGTTTACTTTCACTTTAGTCTTGTACATAGGGAATGAGATTTTATCTTCTTACTGCGAATTTATAAGCTGTTTTGTTTCACTCATATAACTATCTGGTTTTAACTCATTGACCCGAATGATGAATAAAAAAACGAAGATATCTATTCAATACATTCACCCTCTTTCCTAGAAATAAAGGAAAGAGGTAAAAAAGTGCATGTTCCGACGAATCGCACGTAGAGATATTGATAACACACATAGAGTTAATGGTATTTCATAACTAATAGATTGAGCAGCAGCGCGTAGACCACCTGAAAAGGAATATTTATTATTCGATCCATATCCTGACATAAGAAGCCCAATAGGAGCCATACTTGAAATGGCGATCCATAAAAAAACACCTATACTGAGATCCGCTAAAACAAGGCGATATCCAAAAGGAATTACTAAATAACTTAGTAGAATTGATATGACCGCTATAGACGGTCCGACACTAAACAAACGAATATCCCCTCTAGATGGGAGGAGGTCCTCTTTAAAAAGTAGTTTAGTCCCATCTGCTAGAGCTTGAAGAATTCCCAACGGACCAGCATATTCGGGCCCAATACGTTGTTGTATCGCTGCAGATATTTCTCTTTCTAACCACACAATTACCAGCACTTCTATTATGATTCCTAAAATAAGGATCAAAATGGGTACAAATAGCCATATGAGTTCATATACCTCTTTTAAGGATTCCGATCTAGAAAAAGAATTGATAGCTTGTACCTCTGTTGTATCAATTATCATTTCAACGATCAACTTCTCCCATAATGATATCTATACTACCTAGTATCGTCATGATATCGGCCAATTTCATTCTTTTAACTAGCTGAGGAAGAATTTGCAAATTGATGAAACCGGGTGGACGAATTTTCCATCTCCAGGGGAAAACACTATTATCTCCTATTAGATAAATTCCTAATTCTCCTTTTGGGGCTTCTACTCTTGCATAAAGTTCTTGTTTCGACAATTCAAAATTGGGTGAAGGTTTTTTACTAATGAATCGGTATTCAAAAGCATTCCATTCGGAATTCTTTGTTCTATCAAACCGTCGGACTTCTAAATTCTCATAAGGTCCCCCAGGAATTCCTTCTAACGCCTGTTGAATAATTTTTATGGATTCTGTCATTTCACCTATTCGTACTAAATAACGAGCTAATGAATCTCCTTCTTTTTGCCATTGGACTTCCCAATCGAATTCATTATAACACTCATAATGATCAACTTTACGAAGATCCCATTGGATTCCAGAAGCTCGTAACATTGGTCCCGATAAGCCCCAATTTATTGCTTCCTCCCCACCAATAGTACCCACGCCTTCAACTCGTTCCAAAAAAATAGGATTCCGCGTAATAAGTTTTTGATATTCAGCAACTCCTGTTAAAAAATAATCGCAGAAATCCAAACATTTATCTATCCAGCCATAAGGTAGATCAGCAGCTACTCCTCCAATACGGAAATAATTATGCATCATTCGCATACCTGTGGCAGCTTCGAATAGATCATATACCAATTCCCTTTCTCTGAAAATATAGAAAAAAGGAGTCTGCGCGCCAATATCCGCCATAAAAGGGCCAAGCCATAGCAAATGAGAAGCTATACGACTCAGTTCCAGCATAATTACTCTGATATAGCTGGCTCTTTGGGGTACTTGAACATTTCCCAACTGTTCTGGTGCATTTACCGTTATTGCCTCTGTGAACATAGTAGCTAAATAATCCCAACGTGTTACATAAGGCAGATATTGTATAATTGTTCGGTTTTCCGCTATTTTTTCCATCCCTCTGTGTAAATAGCCCAATATAGGTTCACAGTCAATAACATCTTCACCATCGAGAGTAACGATCAGTCGAAGAACGCCATGCATTGATGGGTGGTGAGGACCCATATTGACTATCATGAGATCTTTTCTTGTAACCGGTACAGTCATATCTTTTCTTCCCTGATTCATTATTTCATGAATTTCTCAAAACGAGGTTCATTAAAATGAAAAATTTAATAACTAATAAAAAAAAATTCAAACGAATCCTCAAGTTAACGAGTTTTTGGCTCCCGAATATCTAACTGACCAATTAATTTCTTATAACGTACTCTATTTTTCTTTGACAAATAAGCTAGCAGTCGTTGACGTTTTCCCAGAATTTTTCGTAGACCTCTTTGTGATAAAAAATCTTTTTTGTGCAATTCCAAATGTGAAGTAAGTCTCCGTATCTTATTGGTGAAACTGAATACTTGAAATTCAACAGACCCTTTGTTTTCTTCTTTTTCTTCTCGTGTAAGAACTGAGATGAATGAATTTTTGACCATAAGAAAATTCTTCTATCTTTTTTTTTTCTTTTCCATGGATTTTACCGATCGGGAAAAATAATAATAATTATTATTTATTATGCCAGTCATTTTCATCTGGTACACCCAAAAATTTTTATTTATTCATATATTTGATTTGGATAGAAAGAGATGATACATTTCCGATTTGGATAGAAAGAGATGATACATTTCCGCATTCACGAGAGAGAATGATTTTTTTGTACCTAAGAAGATTTTGCGGATTTCTTCCTAGATTCAATTGAATTGATCCGCAGTACCATGTACCAGAATGTAACACAACGTATGCGTATATCTTTCGGCTTTCATCTAATGAATATGTCACGCGGTATGCAGGAAATATAGCATTAACTAATTCTGAATCGTGGATACATATGTATCCTTGACATACTGAAACGACTGCCATTATTGGTATCAAACCAATAACGATTCATACAAGCTAAATCTTCTAATCGGTAATTGGGCCAAAGAAACATTTTGAATTTAATAAATTTATTTGCATCTGTATTAAGATTATTGTCCTCATTCAAAAATTGTCCACAGTTTCTTTTGTTGTTTTCGTTGCAAAATACTGGATTTCTATCCACAACATTCCAATTCCGGGAATTGAAACAAATTAGAATTCTCAATTCTCTACGGCGTCTAGGGGATAGAATATGTTCGGGAACAAGGAAATCATAATGATTTTTGTCTCCATTCATAAGCATACTGCTATGTCGTACAATGGATCTTTCGAAACTTTTCTTATCAACATATCTTTTTTTTATGCATTTTCCCTTAGTTTGGTGCTTATTCTTATCGACCAATGAAATACTTATGGTTTGAAATAGAATAAATTCTCCATCTCTTTTTATAGACAGACGAGCCGGCTCGATAATCAATATTCCTTTTTTTATCAATTCTGTAAGAGCTAGATCCTTTTGAATCAACATTACATCCAGACGCATCTCTCCTCTTTGAATCGAGGATATAGCAATTTCCCTTGGATTTATCAATCTAAGTAGGAGACAATATACCTTGATATTATTGATCATTCTTTGATTCAAGGGATCATCCCATCTTAATTGAAAAAGGAAATATTTTTTCAGAAAAAAATCTAGTTCTGCTTCCTTGTTGCTCTTGAATTTTTTTTTCTTTCTACGTTTTTTAATCTCCGATCCTGTGTAATCCTCTTCAACATCTTGTTTTTTGTTTTTTCGTAGATCTGATCCAAGATTTCCTCGACCCTGTTGCTTGTTTTTTTCTTGGTTGGAATTTTCTAATTGAAGATATTCTTTTTGATTAGATGATATATGAAGATTCTTTTTTTGATTTACGTTGATATTTTTATATTGATTAATATTTTCATATAAATTCAAATTCAAAAGAAGTAATTTCATTGGTATGATCCATGAGTTAATCTTATATACATCAAAAAGTAACACAAATCTTGGGAAAAACCAAGGTTCTAGATTTGATATGGTACGATATATCCTTTTTTGATTCATTCCCATCCAATCAAAAAAGTTTTTTTTTTTTTGATTGCGTGGGTTGATTTCTTGATGAGTCGTAAGAGAAGAAATATCTTTTTTTTCGATTTTTTTGAAAAATTTAGGTTCAGTCTTAGTCTTTTTATTTATTTTGGTGCCAGTATGCGCATTGGTCCAGGTTTCAATATCGATATTTTTTCTAAGACAAAAATGAAGAATTCTACAATCAAAATATTTTCTATCCAGAGTTTTCTCCGTATCAATAATATATCCTTTCTCTAGATAATCACTAATAGCTATACTTACCAATACATAAAATGGTTCGGGTTTTGGTGTATTGAAATTTTCTCGGGTTTTGGTGTATTGAAATTTTCTTGGTCCCCGTTTACTTGTAATGTTGATTCATAAATATAGGAGTCCCCCCTATCCCCATAATTCATATATTCATGTGATAAAAGATCATATCTGTAGTGTTTTTTACATTTTTCTTTTTGATTCGTCAATGAATCCACTGCGTAATAATTTTGTTTCACATAATGAATTAATTGGTCTTTTTCTTTTTTATACGAATCCAATTTAATTGAGTCTTTTTTTTGAATCATACGACGCTGATTGACTCTATTTCGCCATTTTTGCGGTACTAATCGAGACCATTTTGTCTGAGATAAATTGTATTGATAACGACCTTTTAACCAGTTTTTCCATTCATTCATTCCAGACTTATGAATTTTCTTATGCCTTGGTTTGGAATCAAATATTCCCTGTGTAATACAATAATCCTTGATTTTATCTCTAAGAAAAGGATAGGCCCCATGATGTTGAAGTACAGATCTCAAGTGATACTTGTTAAGTAATTGGGTTTGTGATAATTTATAAAATACATATGCTTGGGACAAAGAAGATAAGTCGAAATAAATATTGGAATTATTATTACTAATATTAGTATTAGAAAACGACTTTTTTATAGTCGAAATAAAGTGTATTGTATTTTTATTTGTTTTATCAATTTCTTCTTGATTTGTTTCATGGTTGTAAATGGATTTATTGATAACTTTTTTTGTTGATTCAAAGAAAAGTTGTGCATTGATCCTGTGAGCGTTAATGGTACATAGAAGGATATCTATGTATATTTTTTCAATGAAAAATTTCAAAAAATAATGTGATTTGCGTATTAATCGGATATTTTTTCTTTTGAATGTTTGCCAAATATGTTTTTTTGATTCCGATCTTTTATCATAACAAGTTAGAACCATTTTTTTCTTGTCTTTTGTGATTTGTTCTATTTGATTCCTGATTGTGATTGTTCTATCAGCAAGATCTTTCGTTTTTTTTTCTATGAATGAATAATTTGTCCAATTCATGGGTCGAATGGTAAATTCGTGGGTAATCTTATTATTTATTTTCGAATCTTTTCCATTTTCATTTGGCTCATATCTTTTCCATTTTCATTTGGCTCATATACTTTAGCTTTCCTCAATTCAAATAAAAAGATTGAGTTTACTTTTTCAAGTTCTTTCATTATTCGTTTTATAAATAGAACTATTTTAATGACCCATTTTGTTTTTTCTTTTAAAACTCTTAGAACTAGAAAAAATTTCTTTTTCACTTTTCTAATTTTTTTTTCAATTTCTTTATAAATGGGTTCAAAAAAAGAAGGTCGTTTTCGGGGAGAACCAAAGGGAAGCTCTGCTTCCATTCCCCAGACTGTTAAAAAACAAAAATTGTCTTTTTTTTTTCCTTGTTTTTTTATTGGATCTCTATCATGAGATCGTATCTTAGATCTTCGCCAAGGTTTCAGACAGAAAGGAAATAGAATCTTTATCTGAATACCATCTGTTAACCAATCTTTTGGAAATTCTGTTTCTGATAATTGAACACCATTATAGGTGCATTTAATATGCATTTCCCTATTCCATTCCTTCAAATCTTCGTACCACTCAGGAAATTGGAATAATAACATACGTCCAATATTTTTAGCTATTATCAATGAAGGCAATACAATGTATTTTCTAAGAAAAGATTGGGTTACTAACATCGACCCTCTTATTGCTTGAGCAAATATAATGGTATCCCAAGTTTCGGATATTGCTATCCGTTCATTTTCCTCTTTTTTCTCCTCATTTTTTTTCTCCTTTTCTTTTGTTTCTTTCTCCTCCCAATCGGAAATTTGCAACTCTGGTTCTCTCCCTACCCAATTCTTAAAAATGAGATTCATCACATCAGAGATATCAAAAGAAGAAAAAAAAAATGTTTTGTCTATTCGATCTAAAAAAAGCGGAGAATGCACATTTGCTTGAAACATTTCCCAAGTAACTGTTTTACGTCTTTGAGCACGCATGGATCCTTTGATTATATCTCGACGAAAATCTGATTGTTGTGAATAACGTATCAAAGCCACCTCTTCCCCTTGATCACTATTACTACTACTATTAGTACTAGTAATAGAATTGGTATTCTGGTCGTTATCAGTATAAATTACTACACGTCTGGCTTTTCTTGAACGAATCTCATGATCTTCCGTCGATTCTTCCTCATTTTCTTCCTCCTGTTCTTCTAA